GCTTTTAAAGGAAAACAGCTCTTCCCCTGGTCTTAGGCTCCAGTACCTCTTGGTGCAAATCCAAGTAAAAGCTCTGCCCCGGTAGCTTAAATTAAAGCATTGGTCTTGTAAACCAAAGACTGTAGACTAACATCTACTCGGGGCTTCAAGACAAAAGGAATTTAACCTCCACCTCTGGCCCCCAAAGCCAACATTCTAATTAAACTATGTCCTGTGCTCGTATAGCTTAACCTCAAAGCGTAGCGCTGAAAACGCTAAAATGTACCCTAAAAAGTTCTGCAAGCACAAAGGCTTGGTCCTGGCCTTATTATCAGCTTATCCTTAACTTACACATGCAAGTATCAGCACACCCGTGAGAACGCCCTTATAACCTTACTAGGACAAGGAGCCGGTATCAGGCACAGACCCATCTAGCCCATTACACCTAGCTTTGCCACTCCCTCAAGGGTCTTCAGCAGTGATTAACATTGTTTATAAGCGACAGCTTGACTCAGTTAAAGGACACAGGGCCGGCTAATACGGTGCCAGCCGCCGCGGCTACACCGCTAGGCTCAAGTTGATATTATTCGGCGTTAAGCGTGTTTAAAGTGCTTTCCAAGATTAGAACTAAACCCTAACCAAGCTGTGACACGCTTGCTATCAGGAAAAACAAATACGAAAGTTATTCTAACCTACCCACTTGAACCCACGACAGCTAGGACACAAACTGGGATTAGGTACCCCACTATGCCTAGCCGTAAAATATTTATTTACACCTTTAACCGCCAGGGGATTACGAGCCCAAGCTTAAAACCCAAAGGACTTGACGGTGTCCCACCCACCTAGAGGAGCCTGTTCTATAATCGATTCTCCCCGTTATACCTCACCACTTCTAGCTTCTCAGCCTGTATACCTCCGTCGTAAGCTTACCCTATGAACGCCTTTTAGTGAGCAAAAAGATTTTACATAAATACGTCAGGTCAAGGTGCAGCCTACGAAATGGCAAGAAATGGGCTACAATTTCTATGAGCATAGAACACAACGAAAGACTACATGCAACTTAGTCATGAAGGCGGATTTAGTAGTAAAAAGAAAATAGAGAGTTCTTTTTAATTAGGCGCTGGGACGCGTACACACCGCCCGTCACCCTCTTCAAACGCTTAAACTCAGTTTATAACAAACTAATGCACCACAGAAGAGGTAAGTCGTAACATGGTAAGCGTACTGGAAAGTGCGCTTGGAATAAACAAAATGTAGCTTAACCAAAGCATCTCGCTTACACCGAGAACATGTCCGTGAAACCCAGATCATTTTGAGCCAAAAATCTAGCTCCCCTCAACCTAATGAAAACCCCAACAATTCAAGTATTAAATAAAACATTTTATACATAGAGTATAGGCGATAAAAAAATGTCTAGAAGCAATAGAGTTAGTACCGTAAGGGAATGATGAAATAATAATGAAAAACTGCAAGCACAAAAAAGTAGAGCTACAACCTCGTACCTTTTGCATCATGGTCTAACGAGTCCAACCAAGCAAAATGCACTTTAAGTTTGACCCCCCGAAACTAGGTGAGCTACTCAAAAACAGCCTTTAGGGCCAACCCGTCTCTGTTGCAAAAGAGTGGGAAGATTCTTGAGTAGGGGTGATAGACCTATCGAACCTAGAGATAGCTGGTTATTCAGAAAAAGGATTTAAGTCCTGCCTTAAGATTTTCCGTACAATCGAGCACTTTTTTAACCTTAAGAGTTATTCAAATAAGGTACAGCCTATTTGAATTAGGATACAACCTCCATCAATGGGTAATAAATTTTCTTCACCATCTAAGTGGGCCTAAAAGCAGCCACCTTTTAAAAAGCGTTAAAGCTTTATTAATTTCCCTTAAAAATTCCCTCAACTTTCTAAAACCCTTAACTTTGTACTGAATAATTTTATATTAATATAAAAACTCTTATGTTAGAACTAGTAACAAGAAGCAGCCCTTCTCCAAAATGTAAGTTTAAGCCAAAATGAACAACTCATTGGCAATTAAAGTCATTAAACCTCTAGTAGTAACCCCCCAAGAAAAATCTACTATATTTCAACGTTAATCTTACACTAGAACATTTCTGGAAAGATAAAAAGAATGGGAAGGAACTCGGCAAACAACTTAACCCCGCCTGTTTACCAAAAACATCGCCTCTTGATAACCCATAAGAGGTCCAGCCTGCCCAGTGACAAAGTTAAACGGCCGCGGTACCCTAACCGTGCAAAGGTAGCGCAATCACTTGTTCTTTATATGAGGACCGGTATGAACGGCATCACGAGGGTTATACTGTCTCCCCACTCAACTCAGTGAAACTGATCTTCCCGTGAAGAAGCGGGAATAAGAATATAAGACGAGAAGACCCCATGGAGCTTAAAACTCAGAATCAACTGCCTCATTTACAACCTCACAACCACGCAGCCATGATCTCTAGTTTTCGGTTGGGGTGACCACGGAGTAAAACACAACCTCCATGATGAAAGGAACTAATACCCTAATCTAAGGGCGACAGCCCTAAGAATTAATACATTAACCCAATTGATCCAATCACTTGATCAACGAACCAAGTTACCCTGGGGATAACAGCGCAATCCATTTCAAGAGCTCATATCGACAAATGGGTTTACGACCTCGATGTTGGATCAGGATATCCCAGTGGCGCAGCCGCTACTAACGGTTCGTTTGTTCAACGATTAAAATCCTACGTGATCTGAGTTCAGACCGGAGCAATCCAGGTCGGTTTCTATCTATAAAGAGTTACTTCTAGTACGAAAGGACCGAAGTAACATGGCCAATGTTAACTTAAGCCATAGCTGAAAACTAGTAAAAACAACTTAATTAGTATCAGTCTACCACTTTTCCTCAGAAAAAGATTGTTAGCGTGGCAGAGCCTGGTAATGCAAAAGATCTAAGCCCTTTCCCCCAGGGGTTCAAATCCCCTCGCTAACTCGTGACCAAAGTTCTTATACTAATTCTTCCCCTTTTATTTATCGCCCCTGTTCTCCTTGCCGTCGCCTTTTTTACCCTCATTGAACGCAAAGTTCTTGGCTATATACAGCATCGTAAAGGACCTAACATTGTTGGACCCTATGGGCTTCTACAGCCAATTGCCGACGGAGTAAAACTCTTTATTAAAGAACCAATTCGCCCCTCCACATCCTCCCAAATTTTATTTCTTCTAGCCCCTACGCTAGCTCTTGCATTAGCAATACTTTTATGAACCCCCTTCCCAATGCCTATTTCCTTCTCTGATATAAACTTAAGCATCTTATTTATTCTAGCTATTTCTAGTCTTATAGTCTATACAATTCTAGGCTCGGGTTGAGCCTCAAACTCTAAATACGCTTTAATTGGGGCTTTACGAGCAGTAGCCCAAACAATTTCTTATGAGGTCACACTAGCCCTTATTATTCTTTCAGCAATTTTTCTTGTAGGAAGTTTTACGCTTTCAAACTTCTCCACCGCACAACTTCACACTTGACTCCTTCTGCCAATTTGACCCTTAGCCTTTATATGATATGTATCAACCCTAGCTGAAACCAACCGAGCACCCTTCGACCTTACCGAAGGAGAATCTGAACTAGTTTCGGGCTTTAATGTCGAATATGCTGGAGGACCATTTGCCTTATTTTTCCTAGCAGAATACGCAAACATCTTAATAATAAACACTTTAACAACCATTCTATTTATTAATTCATCAATCTTCTTACCTCTATCCCCTGTAATTTTGATGTCTAAAGCCGCCACACTTTCTATACTATTTTTATGAGTACGAGCCTCCTACCCACGATTTCGATACGACCAGCTCATACACCTAGTCTGAAAAAATTTTCTCCCTATCACTCTTGCTTTTACAATCTGACAAATTTCAATTCCAATTTCTTTTCTTTTCACCCCCCCAACAGCATGGAAATATGCCCGAAAGAAAAGGACCTCCTTGATAGGGAGGCTCATATGGGTTCAAACCCCATTATTTCCTTAGAGAAGCAGGAGTTGAACCTGCATCAGAGACATCAAAACCCTCTGTAATCCCATTATACTATTCTCTAGTAAAGTCAGCTAATTAAGCTTTTGGGCCCATACCCCAAAAATGTTGGTTAAACCCCTTCCTTTACTAATGTCACCTTTTGCCTCCTTTATTTTTTTATCAAGCCTTGCAACTGGAACCACTATTACACTAGCAAGCCACCACTGACTACTAGCATGAATTGGCCTAGAAATTAACACGCTAGCCATTATCCCCCTAATAACTAAAACTCCTCACCCGCGAGCTATTGAAGCCGCAACAAAATACTTTTTAACACAAGCGGCAGCTTCAGCTCTAATCTTATTTTCTACAATAGTTAACTCGTGAGTCTTTGGAGAATGAGACATTATACTTTCCTCTTCATCATTGACAATTCCCATCTCAATTGCCCTGTCAATAAAACTTGGCCTAGCCCCCCTCCACTTCTGAATACCTGAAGTCCTTCAAGGAATTCCCCTATCAACCGGACTTATCTTATCTACCTGACAAAAGATTGCCCCACTCACACTTCTTGTTCAAATTTCAAAAACCTGTGACCTCCAACTAATAATTTTTTTAGGATTTATTTCTATTATAATTGGAGGATGAGGCGGTATTAATCAAACTCAGTTACGAAAAATTATGGCATTCTCATCAATTGGTCACCTCGGCTGAATAATTATTATTCTAAAACTTGACCCTAACCTTACCCTATTTAATTTTATTCTTTATATCGTCATAACATCAGCTATATTTACCTCCCTCATATCCCTTAATTCAACTAAAATTACCCAACTATCAAACTCTTGACCTAAGTCCCCCTCCCTTGTTTCATCATCAATACTTGTTCTTCTTTCCCTTGGCGGACTACCCCCACTAACAGGATTTGCCCCCAAATTATTTATTTCCCTAGAACTCATCAAACAAAATTCTTCAATCTTAGCCGGAGTCATTCTTATTGCCTCCCTCCTTGCCCTATATTTCTACATCCGCCTAACCTATAATATGACCCTAACTTTAACCCCAAATTCATCTTCCTGAATAACAACTGGACACACCCCGATTAACACACACCTTACCGCAATTTTTAATATTTTAGCTCTATTTTTACTCCCAATCTCATCAACAATAATCATTCTTCTTTAGAAGCTTAGGTTAACGTAGACCAAGAGCCTTCAAAGCTTTAAGTAGGAGTTAAAATCCCCTAGCTTCTGATAAGACCTGCAGGACATTAACCTACATCTTCTGAATGCAACTCAGAAACTTTTATTAAGATAAAGCCTTTCCAATGCTCTAGAAAGACGGGCCTCGATCCCGTAAAATTTTAGTTAACAGCTAAACACTCAATCCAGCGAGCTTCATTCTACTTCTCCCGGTTTCGAAAAAAACGGGAGAAGCCCCGGCAGGAACTTATTCTGCTTCTTGTGGTTTGCAACCACACGTGTTACACCTCAGGGCCTGATAAGGGAAGGTCTTTCACCTTCGTCTTCGGGTTTACAATCCGCCGCCTACTCGGCTACCTTACCTGTGATAATTACCCGCTGATTATTTTCAACCAATCATAAAGACATCGGCACCCTTTACTTAATCTTTGGGGCCTGAGCCGGCATAGTCGGAACTGCCTTAAGTCTTCTTATTCGTGCAGAACTGAGCCAACCCGGAACCCTTCTAGGCGACGACCAAATTTACAATGTTATCGTCACCGCCCACGCCTTCGTAATAATCTTCTTCATGGTTATGCCAATTATAATTGGGGGATTTGGTAATTGACTTGTACCCTTAATGATTGGAGCACCTGATATAGCCTTTCCCCGTATAAATAATATAAGCTTTTGACTTTTACCCCCGTCTTTCCTCCTTCTCTTAGCTTCATCCGCAGTCGAGGCCGGAGCAGGGACAGGTTGAACCGTCTACCCACCTTTAGCAGGCAACCTTGCCCACGCAGGTCCATCAGTGGACCTAACCATCTTCTCCTTGCACTTAGCAGGTGTTTCCTCTATTCTTGGGGCAATCAACTTCATTACAACAATTATTAACATAAAACCTCCATCAGTTACACAATACCAAACTCCCCTGTTCGTTTGGTCTGTTTTAATTACTGCAGTTCTTCTTCTTCTATCCTTACCCGTCCTTGCTGCAGGTATTACAATACTTCTTACTGATCGCAATCTTAATACAACATTTTTTGACCCTGCTGGAGGAGGAGACCCTGTTCTTTATCAACACCTTTTTTGATTCTTCGGCCACCCAGAAGTATATATTCTTATCCTTCCTGGGTTCGGTATTATTTCCCATGTTGTAGCCTACTATTCAAGTAAAAAAGAACCCTTCGGTTACATAGGAATAGTGTGAGCAATGATGTCAATTGGTCTTCTCGGATTTATCGTGTGAGCCCACCATATGTTTACAACAGACCTTAACGTGGACACCCGGGCCTACTTTACTTCTGCAACTATAATTATCGCTATCCCTACTGGGGTAAAAGTATTTAGCTGACTGGCTACAATACACGGGGGAATTATTAAATGAGAAGCCCCCATACTTTGAGCCTTAGGTTTCATCTTTTTATTCACCGTTGGTGGATTAACTGGCATTGTACTTGCTAATTCCTCCATTGACATTGTTCTACATGACACCTATTATGTTGTAGCTCACTTCCACTACGTGCTCTCCATGGGAGCAGTATTCGCTATTATAGCTGGCTTTGTTCACTGATTCCCACTGTTTACAGGTTTTACCCTTCATAGCTCATGGACCAAAATCCATTTCGGAGTAATGTTTGTAGGTGTAAATTTAACCTTCTTCCCTCAACACTTCCTGGGTCTCGCTGGTATACCTCGACGCTATTCTGATTACCCTGACGCCTACACCCTATGAAATACAGTATCATCAATTGGCTCACTCATCTCCCTAGTGGCTGTAGTTCTAATAATGTTTATTATCTGAGAAGCTTTTTCAGCAAAACGACTATTCTCTAATGCAGAACTAACAACAACTAATGTGGAATGACTCCTAGGATTTCCCCCCCATTATCACACATTTGAAGAGTCAACCTTTTCTATCAAGATTAATCGAGAAAGGAGGGAATTGAACCCCCATACCCTGGTTTCAAGCCAGACACATATCCTCTCTGTCACTTTCTTCTGAGGTGCTAATTAAAACATAATAATGCCTTGTCAAGGCATAATTATAGGTTAAACTCCTGTGCACCTCCTTATGGCACACCCAACACAACTAGGATTTCAAGACGCAGCCTCCCCTATTATAGAAGAACTGCTCCATTTTCACGACCACACCCTAATAGCTGTCTTTTTAATTAGTACTTTAGTATTATATATCATCACATCACTTATAACCACTAAACTCTCTAGCACAAACACAATTGATGCCCAAGAAATTGAAATAGTGTGAACTATTATGCCTGCAATTATTCTAATTGTCATTGCCCTCCCATCTCTTCGAATCCTATACCTTATAGACGAAATTAGTAACCCAGATATTACGATTAAAGCTATTGGCCATCAATGATATTGAAGCTACGAATACTCAGACTTTGCTAACTTGAATTTTGACTCTTACATAATTCCCACTAAAGACTTAACCCCCGGTCAATTTCGTCTTTTAGAAGTTGACAACCGCATGGTAACCCCTATTGGCATGGCAACCCGAACTATCATCACAGCCGACGACGTCTTGCACTCTTGAGCAGTGCCTTCCCTGGGGGTAAAAACTGATGCCATTCCAGGCCGCTTAAATCAAGCCTCATTTCTCATCTCCCGCCCAGGCGTTTATTATGGACAATGTTCGGAAATTTGCGGAGCAAACCACAGCTTCATGCCCATTGTAGTAGAAGCCCTTCCGGTCCCTAATTTTTTAAATTGATCACTAATCTCACAAGATTCATCATTAAGAAGCTATAGGACAGCAACAGCCTTTTAAGCTGTAGATAGGTGATTCCAACCACCCTTAATGGATGCCTCAACTGATTCCGGACCCCTGATTCTTTATCTTCTTTTCCGCATGAATAATTATTATTCTTCTAGCCCCACAAAAAATTTTAAGCCACAAGATCTTAAACGAGCCTAACTCACAACACTCAAAAACTTCACATCAAACCTGAACCTGACCATGACTCTAAACCTATTTAGCCAATTTTCTTCCCCCACCCTCCTAGGGATTCCCCTTATTATTGTTGCCATACTAACTCCATGACTTTTATTTCCAACCCCATCTAACCGCTGACTCCCAAATCGGCTAATTTCTTCACAAACATGATTTGTTAAAACTTTTACTAAACAAATTTTTTTACCTCTAAACACCCCAGGCCATAAATGAGCCTTTCTACTAACTTCTGTAATAGTATTTATCCTCGGAATAAATCTTTTAGGCCTTCTTCCATATACATTTACCCCCACAACTCAACTCTCCCTCAACCTAGGCCTAGCAGTACCCCTATGACTTGCAACAGTGGCCATTGGTTTTCGCAACCAGATTACGGCTTCACTAGGTCACCTTCTTCCTGAAGGCACCCCCACTCCCCTTATTCCAGTTCTAATTATTATTGAAACCATTAGCCTTTTTATCCGCCCCCTAGCTCTTGGTGTTCGACTTACAGCCAACTTGACCGCATGCCATCTGCTGATTCAACTTATCTCTATAGCCACAATAGCAATAGCATCAACCTCTATATTTGTTTCCTCACTAACATTTGTTACCCTCCTCCTGCTAACCGTACTAGAAATTGCAGTCGCAATAATTCAAGCTTATGTTTTTGTCCTTTTATTAAGCCTCTACCTCCAAGAAAACACTTATGGCCCACCAAGCACACGCATACCACATAGTCGACCCCAGCCCTTGGCCCCTCACAGGTGCCGCAGCCGCATTTCTTCTTACCTCTGGCCTTGCCATGTGATTTCACTTCAACACTATTATTCTTATAACACTAGGACTCATTTTGATACTTTTAACTATATTCCAATGATGGCGTGATGTTGTTCGAGAAGGCACTTTCCAAGGACATCACACTCCCCCAGTCCAAAAAGGCCTTCGATACGGAATAATTCTATTTATTACCTCAGAGGTATTCTTCTTTATTGGCTTCTTCTGAGCATTCTACAACGCTAGCCTCTCTCCTACCCCAGAGATTGGAGAATGCTGACCTCCAGCAGGAATCACCCCCTTAGACCCATTTGAAGTACCACTATTAAATACAGCAGTCCTCTTGGCATCAGGGGTTTCTGTTACATGAGCCCACCACAGCATCATACAAGGCGACCGTAAAGGGGCCATTCAATCTTTAGCTCTTACAATTGTTTTAGGGGCTTATTTTACCCTCCTTCAAGCCATAGAATATTATGAAGCCCCCTTCACAATTGCAGACGGGATCTATGGGTCTACTTTTTTTGTAGCAACTGGATTCCACGGCCTTCACGTTATTATTGGATCAGTTTTCCTTTTTACCTGTCTTCTACGCCAAATTAACTTTCATTTTACATCACAACACCACTTTGGCTTTGAAGCCGCAGCATGATACTGACATTTTGTAGACGTTGTCTGATTATTCCTATATGTATCAATCTACTGATGAGGCTCATATTTTCTTAGTATAACTAGTATAAGTGGCTTCCAACCACCCGGCCCTGGTTCAAACCCGGGAGAAAATAATGATTTCATACATTCTCACAGCCTTTGTTCTCTCAATTATTTTAGCAGCTGTTAGTTTTTGACTTCCTATTATAACCCCCGACACAGAAAAACTTTCACCATATGAATGCGGTTTTGACCCCCTTGGCTCAGCCCGCCTCCCCTACTCTATGCGCTTTTTCCTAGTAGCCATCTTGTTTCTGCTTTTTGACCTAGAAATTGCCCTCCTTCTTCCCTCCCCCTGAGCCATACAACTTATTTCCCCAACTTCTACTATTCTTTGAGCCGCAATTATCTTAATTCTACTCACCCTGGGCTTAATCTATGAATGACTTCAAGGAGGCCTAGAATGAGCAGAGTGGGGAACTAGTCTAACTTAAGACAGCTGATTTCGGCTCACCAAATTATGGTTAAAACCCATAGTTCCCTTCACATGGCCTCAACTTTTATTACCACCTTTTTTATTGCACTTCTCGGCTTAGCCTTTCACCGCACCCACCTCCTATCTGCCTTACTTTGCTTAGAAGCCATAATGCTTACCATCTTTATTGGCCTTGCCATTTGACCCAGCAACTTGTCTTCAAACATATCCCTTGCTCCCCTAATTATATTAACCCTCTCGGCATGTGAGGCTGCCATAGGCTTATCTCTAATAATTGCCACAGCCCGCGCCCATGGTAATGATAACTTAAAAACCTTAAACCTCTTACGATGTTAACTATCACTATCGCCTGATCTTCAATTCTTTTCTCTGTTTTATTAACATCACCTAAACTACTATGACCAACAGTTACTCTTCAAGGGTTCATTATTTCTTTTTTTTCCATTTCCTGGTTTTTCCTCCAGGGATTTGCCTTCTCAGACAACTTTTTTTTTATTGATTCTTTATCCGGTCCCCTAGCAATCTTGACATGTTGACTTTTTCCTCTCACTATGTTAGCCAGCCAAAGCAAGCTATCTAAAGAGCCCCTCTCACGTCAACGCACCTATATTGCTAACGCAACATTTCTTCAACTCACTACACTCCTAGCCTTCACAGCATCAGACCTAATACTCTTTTTTATCTTCTTTGAAGCCTCTTTAATCCCAACAATAATTATTATTACTCGCTGAGGCGCCCAAGAGCGCCGCCTTGAAGCTGGAATATACCTCGCTTTCTACACTATAGTAGGCGCAGTCCCCCTTCTAATTTTTATCCTCAACTTCTATTACTCTGCTGGCTCCTTAAGCGCCCCCCTTATTATACTCTCTTCACCCATTAACCTCGAATCCTACACAGGCCTATTTTGAGCCGCCTGTAATTTAGCATTCCTAGTTAAAATACCAATATATTGCCTTCATCTCTGACTTCCTAAAGCTCATGTTGAGGCCCCTATCGCCGGCTCTATAATCCTTGCAGGGACACTTCTAAAACTTGGCGGCTACGGGATTATGCGCCTCTCAATTACGCTTCCTGAAAGCTCTTTACCCAACACGAAAATTTTTATATTTATTGCCATATTTGGAGTTTTAGCAACAGCAATCCTATGCATACGGCAAACAGATTTAAAGTCACTAATTGCTATGTCTTCAGTCAGCCATATAAACTTAGTTATTGCTGCAGCCCTTATCCATACCCCCTGAAGTTATGCAGGCGCTATAACCATAATAATTGCTCATGGACTAACGTCTTCCGCTTTATTCTGCCTAGCAAACACTATATACGAACGCACTAACAGCCGAACAATGATCCTTCTCCGAGGTGCCTTACTAATTTTCCCACTAGCTGGCCTATGATGACTTTCTATTCTGCTATTTAATATGGCCCTCCCCCCATCAGTTAACTTTGTAGGAGAACTTTTAATTATGGCCACTTTATATAACTGATCTTCACCAGCCTTCATCTTTGTGGCCATAAACTTAGTTTTAACAACGGCATACACTCTATACACCCTATGATCTACCCAACGTGGCCCGACCCCAACCCACCTAAAAACCCTATTTCCCTTTCAAATTCGGGAACACTCTTTACTTCTTCTTCATACCGCCCCGGCCTTAATATTTATTTTGAACCCAGAGTTAATTTTTTCCTGTGAATATAGTTTAATCAAAATCTTAGGTTGTGGTCCTAAAAATGAAGGCTAACATCCTTCTATTCACCGAGTATGACTGGGATAATTGAGAATTGCTAATTCTCTTACCCGTGGTTCAATTCCACGGCCTACTCGAAGCTTGACCTGTCACCAACAGCTTACGCTCATGGACCTGCTTCTGGTCGCCTCCTCATGTCTGATTTTAACTATTACTTCTATCCTTTTTCCTCTAATATTTACATCATCCAAAAATTTTTTTTATCTTACCAAAACTGCAGTAAAAACTGCTTTTTTTATTTCTTCTATTCCCCTTATATTATTTACTACCCAAGAATCCGAATCAATTGCCCTAACCTGACAATGACTTTCCCTAAGTTCTTCAAACATAAATTTAGCACTGCAATTTGACACCTACTCTATTATCTTCACCCCCGTGGCTCTGTTCGTAACCTGAAATATTTTAGAGTTTTCAATCTGGTATATACATGCTGACCCCAAAATCAACACCTTCTTTAAATACCTCCTGATTTTCTTAACAGCAATAATTATTCTAGTTGTAGCAGGAAACATGTTCGTACTATTCATTGGCTGAGAAGGTGTTGGAATTATGTCATTTATATTAATTGGCTGGTATCATGCCCGCAGCAATGCAGGAACTGCAGCCCTACAAGCTGTACTATATAACCGCATCGGAGATATTGGCTTCCTTTTTGCTATATCATGACTATTAATAAACCTCGGCTCTACTGACTTTCAACACATCTTCTCATTAAATATATCAACCCCCTTCCTTATCGCCATAATCACAGCCGCAGCAAGCAAATCTGCCCAATTTGGCCTTCATCCGTGACTAGCCTCAGCTATAGAAGGACCCACGCCCGTTTCCGCCCTTTTGCACTCTAGTACCATAGTTGTAGCAGGAATTTTTCTCTTAGTTCGAATTCACCCAATCCTAGAGAAAAATCAAGCTGCATTAACAACTTGCCTATGCCTAGGCGCCATTTCAACAGCGTTTGCAGCAACCTGTGCACTAACCCAAAATGATATCAAAAAAATTATTGCCTACTCTACCTCTAGTCAACTCGGCTTAATAATGGTAGCTGTAGGTCTTAACTTTCCCCATTTAGCATTCTTTCACATTTGCACCCATGCATTCTTTAAAGCAATGTTATTTCTTTGTTCCGGATCTATTATTCATAACCTTAATGATGAGCAGGACATCCGAAAAATGGGTGGTCTTCATAGTATTTTACCCATTACCATGTCTTGCGTGTCTATCGGCAGCCTAGCATTAATAGGAACCCCTTACCTGGCTGGGTTCTTTTCAAAAGACGCCATTATTGAAGCCTCAACAACCTCACTAGCCAACTCATGAGCCCTCTCTCTAACTATTATTGCTACATCCTTTACCGCAGTTTATAGTTTGCGCCTAATCTTTTTTGCCTCTCTCTCTAACCCTCGTACTAACCCAATTGTTATTGCTAACGAAAATAACCCCCTCATTCTTTCTCCTCTTAAACGCTTAGCTATTGGCAGCATCATCGCGGGCATTTTCATTTTTCAACTTATTATTCCTAACAACCCAATAACTCACACCATACCTCTAGTTATAAAACTTACAGCACTAACAATCACTATTTTAGCATTCTTACTGGCCATCGATGTTGCTAACTTATCTTGATCCTGTTTTCCCCCGACCTCACACGCTGTATCAAAAAACTTTGATACCTCATTCTACATAAATGTACTTCATCGTATTCTTCCAACTTCGACCTTAAACTTTGGCCTACGAATTACATCTCACCTCCTGGATACTATTTGACTTGAAAAAGCAGGCCCTAAAGGATTAATTATCTCTCAACTGCCCCCCATTAAAACGCTCCAAAATGCTCAATCAGGACTTATTAAAATTTATCTTTCAACTTTTGCCCTAACTCTGACCCTATCAGTAATTATCTTACAGCTCGTAAGGCACCACTATAATGGCCCCGAACAACCTCTAAAGCAACAAACAATGTTAGCAATAGAGCCCACCCACCCACCAACAACACTCACCCCCCACTTGCAAAAATCCCTGACACCCCCAACCACTCAGTCATCTTATCCCCAACTTCAAACACACAACTATCTATCACCTTTTCTCCTCCTAAACCCCCACCCCACAACAATCACCCCACCGAAAGCACCACTAAATAAGCACCAATATAGCTTAGTACCCAAATGCTCCCCCAAGCCTCAGGGTATGGCTCAGCAACTAATGCCGCGCTGTAAGCAAAAACTACTATTATACCCCCCAAATAAACTAAAAACAAAACTAATGACAAAAATGTCACACCTTCACTTACTAGTATTAAACAACCAGAACCCGCCCCTACAACCAAACCCAATGCAGCATAGTATGGAGAAGGATTTGAAGCTACCGCTACAAAACCCATCAACAAGATTAATTCAAAAACCATCTATTCCTACCAGGACTCTAACCTGGACTAATAGCCTGAAAAACTATTGTTGTTATTCAACTACAAGAACTATGGCCCCCGCAATACGTAAATCCCACCCCCTGCTTAAAATTGTCAACAGCGCATTTGTTGACCTACCCGCCCCATCTAACCTCTCTTCACTATGAAATTTTGGGTCTCTCCTCGGCGTATGTCTAATTGCCCAAATCGCCACAGGCTTATTCTTGGCAATACACTATACAGCAGACACCACCATAGCTTTTTCCTCAGTCGCCCACATTTGTCGAGACGTTAATTACGGCTGACTCCTACGCAATCTTCATGCAAACGGCGCCTCCTTCTTCTTCATCTGCATCTACCTCCACATCGGCCGAGGGTTATATTACGGCTCCTACATATTTAAGGAAACCTGAAATATTGGTGTCATTCTGCTGTTCCTTGTCATAGCAACTGCTTTCGTGGGCTACGTCCTCCCCTGAGGCCAAATATCCTTCTGAGGCGCAACCGTGATTACTAACCTCCTATCAGCAGCACCCTACATCGGCGGAGACCTCGTCCAGTGAATCTGAGGGGGGTTTTCTGTTGACAATGCCACCCTAACCCGCTTCTTCACATTCCACTTCATCCTCCCATTTATCATTGCAGGCGCTAGCATAATCCATCTTCTTTTCCTTCACCAAACCGGCTCCTCTAACCCCACAGGTCTCAACCCCAACCCGGACAAAGTCCCCTTTCACGCCTACTACTCCTACAAAGACATCTTTGGCTTCGCAATTCTTCTAGCTGCTCTAGCCTCTTTATCTACCTTTGCGCCTAATATTCTAGGGGACCCAGACAACTTCACCCCAGCCAACCCCCTTGTCACCCCACCACACATTAAGCCCGAATGATATTTTCTTTTCGCCTACGCAATCCTCCGATCGATCCCAAATAAGCTTGGAGGAGTATTGGCGCTCCTTTTCTCTATCCTAGTCCTATTTATTCTCCCCATAATTCACACCTCAAAATTACGAAGCCTTATATTCCGCCCAATGACCAAGGTCTTCTTCTGAAGTTTAGTAGCCAACACATTTATCCTAACCTGAATTGGCGGACAACCAGTAGAAGACCCCTACATTATGGTGGGACAAGTAGCTTCAGTAATCTACTTTTTTATCTTTGTTATAATATTTCCCCTAATCGGTTTACTAGAAAATAAGTTACTTCGACTATAATTGGCAGTTGGGGGGAGCGGTGATTTTTGGCCGTTGCCGGACGCTATGTACATAGAGCATAAATTTACTTACCCCATGGTATATTAATCATAGTATGTATAATCCCCATAATATATTTACCGCATAGGTTAGGACATCAATGTTTTATCAACATTCATATTTTTACCCCATGCTTACCATTTCCCAGCCATTTTATTAATTTTATAACTTTTTCTTTAACATTCCCTATTAATTTTCCATCATAATTGAATGATAATCGCCCAAAAATGAATGGCAACGGGTTTACTTAGACAATACCAGATTGTATCCTTCAGTTTCTTCAAAGTACCAGCATATCATCACCAATTCCTATCCAGTTGCTTCATCAACACACCATCATACACTATGTTAATATAATGGTTCCTACCTCGTAGCAGAATAACTTTACAACCTATTAATTTTACACACCTCCCCTCCCACTATCCTTCTTGCAAATCGCCCTAACAATTACAGGAGAGCCTTCTCTTGATCTCTAGCGTATAACTATCCCCTTACTACAGACAATCTTATAATCAAATTTTACTGGTTTATGGTATAAAGACACTTTAAGCTTAACCGGAGCTAACCGTTTTACACATGAATATTCTCGAGTACCACCCCACATACTCATCTAGCAGCACTTGCCGCTGCGGCATTCGTACCTTAATGAGACCTAGTTAATGAAATTTCACCCTGGGGGATCTTACCTTCCCCCGGTCATTGAATTGTAGAGTGGTTGCGATTGACCTTTAGGAGGTAACGGGTAGTACCGAATCTATGGACTTTTAACTAAGAGACGTCCAGAATGGTTTTTAAAAGGTAACCCTCCTTATGCGCGCAAGGTACCCGCAGAGTCCTTAACCTTACCTGGTCTGAATTGCTGTCGCATTTTTGGTTTTTAAGACCTTTCGTCTGGCTACTCTGAGTGGGGGAACCCGCACAAATTGACAGGTTGGACAACACATGCCCGCGTTAAGTCTCACATTTGGCCTGTATGGTGCCCCTATAAATGTATGCTGGTCGGACATATTGTCCTATATTTCCTCCCCCTTCTTACTATTTTTCCCCTATTTTTTTTCGACACCCCCCCCCTTCCCCCCCACACTAGGAATTTTAGTAGCTTTACTCAATCACCCCCCCGGAATTGACGCTAAAAAAATAAAAATAGTATGTGTTTCCCCCAGAAACTTAATTTTTTAAACCAGTTTGTACCCCTTAAAAACTTTAATTTTAGGGGATGTTTGTAGCATCTTCTTATTAAAACTATTGTAGCCCTAAACTACCCCCACTCTTTTCTTCACTACTGCATACAAGCACCACTGAAGTTAC